AAAAAATCTTAGAATATTTATTCAAAATTAAATTTGCAGTTTAATTAAAGTTAAGATTTTATTGCAAAATATGTTTACATCTATTTAAAATAAGGGGCACTGAACACTGATCACATTTAATGGCCTGTCTAGATGTAACAAAGGGTCATCCTAGTTTAGCCACATCTATTAATTAATAAATTCGGAGAGAAAAATAGATGGTCGCATCTTGCTCTAAATCAAAAAAATTTAAATCCGGTCAAATATGTCCATTAAAGTTTAGCATATTCCTCCTTTTATATATCGAGATAACCGATAGACATGAGTTTTGGCGAATTTAATTTTATTTCTTAAATATAATAAAATATATAGAAATAGTGCGAGTTTTTTCAATTTGGCAGAATTAAATGCGATAGATTTAGAATTTATTTATGAATTTTAAATTCAATTGAAAATTTAAAGACTAATAGAAAAATTTTCTTTTTTATATTTTCAAAATATATACTTATATAGTTAAAAAGTCTAAATAATTGGTATAAGAATGAAAAATAAGAAATATAAAATTGTGATAACTTGGCTTATAAATTCGTAAGGGAATTCAATAGGTATTGCACCCAGAAATGTTAATATTATAAAAGAATTAATAAATAATCAAAATATAATTTTTTTAAAAAAGTTAAAATAAGAAGAAGAGAATTTATTTTTTATGGTAAAAGAGAGTGATCTAATAATTAAAATTGATATAAGAAGGGCAATTACCCCCCCTAATTTATTAGGGATTGAACGAAGAATTGCATAAGCAAATAAAAAATATCATTCCGGTTGAATATGAGGGGGGGTAATTATGGGGTTAGCTATATTAAAATTTTCTGCATCTATTAAAATGTATGGATATTGAAGAACAATAATTATGAAAATAAATAATGAAATTATTACCCCAAGAATATCTTTAATTGAAAAATAAGAATGAAATGGAACTTTGTCAATATTTAATGAAATTCCTAGGGGGTTTGAGGAGCCTTTTTCATGAATTAATAAAATGTGGAAAATAACTATAAATAATAAAATAAAAGGGAGAAGAAAATGAAGAGAAAAAAATCGAATTAAAGTATTGTTATCTACTGAAAACCCTCCTCAAATTCAATAAGTAATTGTCTGCCCCACATACGGAATTGCTGAAATTAAGTTTGTAATAACTGTTGCTCCTCAAAATGATATTTGCCCTCAGGGGAGAATATATCCTAAAAAAGCTGTAGCTATTAAAATTAAAATAATTGTAACTCCTGAAAGCCATACTTTAACAAAATGGAATGAAGAATAAAAAATGCCACGAGCAATATGGGTAAATATAAATAAAAAAAACATTGATGCCCCATTAGCATGGATTGACCGAATTAGTCAACCAAAATTTACATCTCGTTGAATATGGGAGATTATTGAAAATGCAGTAGAAATATCTCTTGAAAAATTTATAGCCAGGAATAACCCTGTTAAAATTTGAATTATTAAACATATGCCTAACAGAGAACCAAAATTCCACATATAAGAAATATTTGAAGGTGTAGGTAAATTTTTTATTGAATTTATTAACTGTGGTATCATAAGTTATTTTTATTGGAACTATTGATGAATTTGTTAATTTTATTACTACTGTAAGAGCTAAAATTAAATAAATTATTATTAATAAAATTAAATTTGCGAAATTAAAAATAAAAATTTTTCTTAAAATTGTTACTTCTAAATTTATGAAAAATATTTTATTGACCGGTAATAGAATAAATATTAAGATTAAAATAAATAAAGTTTTATTATTAAATATAATTTTATTATTCGGAGTTAAGCTAACTATGTATATAAAAATAATTAATATTCCCCCTAAGATTAACAAAATTATAATTAAAGGAATAATAGATATTTGTATTAAATAATAAAAATAAATTGAAATAAATAAAGTTAATAAGATAACTGATATTAATATTATTATAGGATGAGATATAACTATAAATGTTACAGACAACAATAGAATTATCAAAATATTCAGAAAATAATATATAAAGTATATAAATTTTGGAGATTTAAGGTGATTTTTCTTTTCTGATGTTAAAAGGAGAACCCAAATTTGGTTTACAAAACCAATATTTTATAAATAAATTATTTTAACTTATGTTAATAACAATATTTTTTATTTATTTAATTGGAATTTTTTCCTTTATTTTAAATCGTTTACATTTAATGTTACTATTAATAAGAATTGAATTTATATATTTATCTTTAATAATTATATTTTTTTATAATTCTTTTATGCTAAGAATTATAAATATTTTTATGTTTTTAGTAACTATTGTTTGTGAAGCATCATTAGGTTTAAGATTGTTAGTAATAATAAGATTTTATTATGGGAATGAAATAACTAATTCATTTAATATAATTAAATGTTAAAAATAATTATAATATTTTTTATAATTTTATGTTTATTTCCAATTTTAAGCTCAAATCAATTAATAGTTTTAATTTTGTTTTCTTTTTTTTCAACAAGTATAATTTTTGTACCAAATTTTGAATTAATTTCATCAATTTTTGGAGTTGATTTAATAAGAGTAATAATAATTATATTAACTATTTGAATTTCTTTATTAATAATAATAGCAAGAAAATTTAATCAAGTTAACGATAGAAAAAATTTTTCTTTTTATTTAGTTTTGATAATGTTTTTACTAATTTTGTGTTTTAGAGTTTTAAATTTATTATTTTTTTACTTTTTTTTTGAGTCTGTTTTATTCCCCATTATTATAATAATTTTTGGGTGAGGTAGTCAACCTGAACGTCTTCAGGCTGGGTTTTATATATTAATATATACATTATTTGGATCATTGCCTATATTAGTAATAATTTTAATATTTAAAAAAAGTTCTTTAATTCATTTGTATTTGATATGACAAGAAATTCAAATAGGTGGATTTTTTTTAATTATAATTTTGGGATTTTTAGTAAAAATCCCTGTATTTTTTTTACATTTATGACTACCAAAAGCTCATGTAGAGGCCCCTATTGCAGGGTCAATAATTTTAGCTGGTATTTTACTAAAGTTAGGAATTTATGGAATTTTTCGATTTAAATATTTTTATTTTATTGAAATTTTAGAAATAAGTTATTTATTAATAATTGCATCAATTTGAGGAAGTGTAATAGTAAGCATTTATTGCTTATTTCAAGTAGATATAAAATCTCTTATTGCTTATTCCTCTATTTGTCATATAGGGATTGTTTTTTCAGGCTCAATTAATTTTTTATTTTTAAGCTCTTACGGGTCTTTACTTTTAATAATCGGCCATGGTTTATGCAGATCGGGTATATTTTGTTTGGCTAATTTTATTTACGAGCGATTTTATACCCGTAGTATAATTTTAATTAAGGGATTAATAAAAATTTTTCCATCTTTATCTTTATGATGATTTTTATTTTCAATTATTAATATATCTGCACCCATAACAATAAATTTATTTGGGGAGTTATTTTTATGTTTAAGAATTCTTAAATTAAGAATGATATTTATTTTGCCTATAATAATTCTTATTTTTATAAGAGCTTGTTATTCTATTTATTTTTATAGATATTTAAATCATGGTGACGGGTGAGTAACATGAAGGTGTTCAAATATTAATATTCGTGAATATTACTTATTATTCCTTCACTTATTTCCTATGGTTATTTGGAGCTTAAAAATTGAATTTTTTTCCAAATGAATTTGTTTAATTAGTTTAAGTTTTTAAAATAATAAATTGTGGATTTATAGATATTTATATATTAAACAATTTTTGTTAAATGAAGATGAATACTAATAATTTTTAGAATAATTTTTTTTTTTAATTTTATAATTAACATTTTTTATAAAAATTTTATAATTATTGAGTATTTTTTATCCTGAGTTTCCAATTTAGACATTAAGTTTTATTTTTTATTTGACTGGGTAAGAAATTTATTTATCTCAATTGTTTTATTTATTTCAAGAATAGTAATTTTATACAGAAATAGGTATATAAAAGAGGATAAAAATAAAAACTGTTTTTGCTTAATTGTTTTAATATTTGTATTATCAATAATTATTTTAATTTTAATACCAAATATACTAATAATTATTTTAGGGTGAGATGGGCTTGGCCTAGTGTCATATTGTTTAGTAATTTTTTACCAAAGAGTAAATTCTTATAATTCCGGAATAATAACAGTTATTAGAAATCGAGTTGGGGATGTAATAGTAATTATGGCTATTTTTTTTTTATTTAATTTTGGCTCCTTTGATTTAATTTCATTAAACAATTTAGAAAAAATTGTAGGATTTTTTATTATCGTAGCTGCAATGACTAAAAGAGCTCAAATTCCATTTTCTGCATGATTGCCGGCAGCAATGGCTGCCCCTACTCCCGTTTCTTCTTTAGTTCATTCATCAACATTAGTCACTGCTGGAGTATATTTAATAATTCGATTTAGGCATTTATTTAATATAAACATATATTCTATTTTTCTAATAAAAATTTCATTATTAACAATAATAATATCAGGAATAAATGCCTTTTTTGAAACAGATTTAAAAAAAATTATTGCTTTTTCTACATTAAGTCAATTATCAATAATAATAATAATTGTGTCTCTAAGTATAATAGAAATAGCTTTTTTTCATCTAATTTTACATGCTATTTTTAAATCAATGCTATTTTTGTGTGCTGGTTTAATTATTCACTTCATGAATGGAATTCAAGACATCCGTATGATAGGAAGTTTTATAAAAATAAGGCCATTAATTTCAAGATGTATATTTATTTCAATTTTATCTCTTATAGGATTCCCATTTATGGGAGGATTTTATTCAAAGGATTTAATTTTAGAATTCTTTTTTTTAAAAATTAATAATATGTTATTAATTTTTATGTTTTGAATTGGAATTATTTTTACTTTTATATATTCTATTCGATTATTATATTTTATAGTACTAAAAGGAATTTTTTCTGTTAAATATTTTCATATAAAGTTTGAAAAAATAATAGTTTTTCCTATTTTCATATTAACACTAATTTTAGTCATTTCAGGAAATTTTTTATTATGAGGCATTATGATAAAACATAAAATTATTTTTATTTCGTATTTTTCAAAATATTTAAGTTTAATTAGAATGTTATTTGTAATTTACGTTTTATTTTTCTACTTTTTAAGAAATTTTAAATTTCCATTTAATTTGGATTTTTTTTATAAAATATGATTTATATCTGGAATTACTAGAATAATTTTTTTAAATTTTAATAAAAATTATTTAACAATAACAATAATAGATTGGAAATGGATAGAACTATTTGGGCCAAATGGTTTAAAAAATAAATTAAATAAAAGAGCCATAATTACTTTATGATTTAATATTAATAGATTTAATAAAATAATTATTCTTATGCTTATATTAATATTATTTTTATATTAATCTTTATAGTTTATAATTAAAATATTACACTGAAAATGTAAAGAAAATTTGTTAAAGATATACCCATATACATTAACTTTTGGTGTAAAGCACAAAAAATTTTGATTTTTTAGGAAATAATTTTATTTTATTAAAGTTAATAGTAAAAGTATTAAACACATTATTTATCCTATCAAGATAACCCTTTAATTTCAGGCATTTTACTTAACGCCATATATGTTTACATCTATTTAAAATAAGGGGCACTGAATACTGATCACATTTAATGGCCTGTCTAGATGTAACAAAGGGTCATCCTAGTTTAGCCACATCTATTAATTAATAAATTCGGAGAGAAAAATAGATGGTCGCATCTTGCTCTAAATCAAAAAAATTTAAATCCGGTCAAATATGTCCATTAAAGTTTAGCATATTCCTCCTTTTATATATCGAGATAACCGATAGACATGAGTTTTGGCGAATTTAATTTATTGTAGGAAGATGCAGTTACTTAAAAGTGGGATTTCTCGCCAATAATTAGATTTGGTTATATGAAAATTTTATTCTAAATTCTTTATAATTTAAAAAATTTCAAGCTATTTTAGAAGATAAAATTTATTTAATAAGTTATTATTATTGAGATTTAGATAAAGCTCTAGTAAATTTTGTGCCAGCAACAGCGGTTATACAAAAAGAGATTTTTTTGCAATAATAATTTAGTTTTAAGCTATAAAATTATTATAGTTATAATAAGGTGAAATTTTTATAATTAAGCAAAAACTAAAAAAAATGTAAATTCTATAATAAACTAGGATTAGATACCCTATTATTCAGAGATTAATATTGTTAGTATATATAATATATGAAAACAAAAAATTATGGCGGTATTTTAAGCTTTTCAGAGGAATTTGCTCTTTAATGGATAAAACACCTAAATCTTACTAGAATTAGTTAAACAGTTTGTATACCACTATTTAAATAATAAATTATAATTATTATTTAATTTTAAAAAAAATTAAAAAAAATTAAGTCAAGGTGCAGCAAAAATTTTAGAATGAAGTGAATTACATTTCTTTTAAGAAAATTAAATTATTAAATAAAAAATTAGGATTTGAAAGTAAAATTTTAATAGAATGAAAATTTGAATAAAGCTCTAAAATATGTACATATCGCCCGTCGCTCTTCTATGAAGATAAGTCGTAACAAAGTTAAAATACTGGAAAGTGTTTTAAAAATGAAATCATTAGATGTTTCATTTACAATGAAAATTTTGTTTTTTAAACCATTTTTAGTACTATTCAAAATATTATTTTTTAATAAATATTTAAATTTTTTCAAATTTTAAAAAACTGAAAAGGAGCTGAATTTTACTTTTAAAAGTCATTTATTTTGTACCTTTAGCATAAGGGATTTTCAAAAAGAAATAAAATTTTATTTCTTTCGAAATTAACTGATCTATTTTTTAAAAAAACTATTATTTTATTTATGTTTCATAATAAATATTAATTAATTAATAGAAGTGAAATTCTTTCCAAAGTTAAAGATATCTAATTTTTTAAAAAAATAAAAAATTGCCTTATAAATATTTATTTATTTATTATTTTTATAAGTAATTATATTTGGGATAAGCTGGATATAAAATTATATAAAATGTTAATAAGTTAATTATTAAGAAATATAATTTTTCTTATACTGTAACAAGTAATTATTACAATTTATTAAATAAAATAATATTCTATTTAAAATTAAAAATTTTATTAACTTTTAAAAATGAAAATATAAGTAAAAGTTATTTTTAATAAATATACATTAAAATAAAAATACAAATAAAAAATAAGTTTAAGGAATTAGGCAAAATAGTTTTTTGACTGTTTAATAAAAACAATGTATTTAGATTTTATTAAATATAAATCCTGCTCAATGAATTAATTAAATTGCTGTAGTATTTTGACTATACAAAGGTATTGTAATAAGACTTTAATTGAGTGCTAAAAGAATGGACTTTCAAGAAATTACTTTCTTAAATTTAATAATTGAAATTATTTTTATTTGTGAAGAAACAATAATTTTAATTAAGGACAAGAAGACCCTATGAATTTTAATTTAAGAAGATTTATTTATAAATTTGCTTAAATTTAATTGGGGCGATTTAAAAATATTTTTAACTTTACAAAGTAAAAAAATGACCCATTAGTAATGATAATTTGGAAAAAATACTCTAGGGATAACAGCGTAATAATTTTGGATAGATCTTATAGATAAAATAGTTTGCGACCTCGATGTTGGATTAGGATTCTATTTTAATGAAGAAGTTAAAAATAGAAGTTTGTTCAACTTTTAAAATCCTACATGATCTGAGTTTAGACCGATGTGAATCAGGTTGGTTTCTATCTTAATTTTTTAAGATTAATTTTAATTAGTACGAAAGGAATTTTAAAATAGAATTATTTTCATTATAAACACTTTTTGCATCAATTTTTGGAGTTATTAAAGTGACAGATAAAATGTGAGGAATTTAAGCTTCCTTTATGATTTATTCCTTTAATAATTTTAAACTTATTAATTTTTTTTATTTTGCTAATTGTTATACTAATTAGAGTAGCTTTTTTTACTCTTTTGGAGCGAAAAATTTTAGGCTATTGTCATATTCGTAAGGGGCCTAATAAAGCAGGAATTGGAGGGATTTTACAGCCTTTTAGTGACGCTTTAAAACTTTTTAGTAAAGAAATAAATATAATATATTATATAAATATAATAATTCATATAATTTCCCCTATTTTAAGAATTTTTCTTATAATAATAATTTGGATAATTTTTATTTTTAATAGTAATATTCTGAGTTTAAATATAGGAATTATTTATTTTTTATGTATCTCAAGAATAGCAGGGTACACAATTTTATGAGGAGGATGATCTTCAAACTCAAAATATTCTTTAATTGGGTCATTTCGTGGATTTGCCCAAGTTATTTCATATGAGGTAAGAATAGCTATAATGCTAATTAGAATTTGTATTATTAGTCAGTCATACAGACTTAAAATTATAGTTAAAATTCAAGAAAATTTAATAATAATTTTAAGTTTTTCATTTTTGTTTGTTATTTGATTATTAATTTGTTTAGCCGAAACAAATCGAACACCTTTTGATCTTTCAGAGGCAGAATCTGAATTAGTTTCAGGATTCAATATTGAATATGGTTCATGACTTTTTGCTATTATTTTTATGTCAGAATATGGAATAATTATAGCCATTAGACTTTTAACAAATTATTTATTTTTTGGGTTTAAATTTTATTTAAATTTTGTTGTATTAATACTTATAATAATTTTTATTCTAATTCGCGGAACTTTTGTCCGATTTCGTTATGACAAATTAATAATAATAGCATGAAAAGTAATTTTGCCCCAAACTATTATAATTTTTTTTATTAGTTTTTTTTTAGTATTCATAATAAACACTTTTTGCATCAATTTTTGGAGTTATATTTAAGCTTCTTAAGAATTTAACAACGAAAATGTTAGGTGTTTATTACACCACTTAAAATTAAAAAGATTAAATGAAATTCATTAATTTTAGGTTAGAAGCCTAAACTCTTAATCTTATTAAATTTAATTACTAAGTTTAATAGGAGAATCAATAAATTCATTAACAGTGAATTGCCGCTATTTTGGCTTCTATTAAAAAATAGAAATTTTCTAAATCCAGGCCGAAACTGAATGCAATTTATTGCTTTATTTTAAAAAATAGAAAAGGCAAAAAGCAATTTCTAATTGCAAATTAGGTTTTATTTTTTAAATACTTCTCTATTTTAATCAGTCAATTATCCCTAATTTTCACTCATAAATTAGCCCAAAAAAAATAATTAAATTAATTATTAAAAATCTTACAAACAATGAATAATTAAAATTTATTAATAAAGGAAATGGAATAATAATAATAATTTCTACATCAAAAATTAAAAAAATAATTCCAATAAAAAAAAATTTTAATGAAAATGGAACACGAGAAAAAGAAAATGGGTCAAACCCACATTCAAATGGTGATAATTTTTCTTTTCTTTTTAAACCTTTAAAATTAATTGTATAAAATAAAATAAAAATAATAAAAGGAATTATAATTACTACTGTAAAAATGATTAAAATTATTTAATTTTATTAAACTTTTTAATTGGAAGTTAAATGTACTAATTTATACTAATTAAATAATAAATTCATCAATACATAAATGTAAATAAAAATAATCATACTACATCAACAAAATGTCAGTATCATGCTGAGGCTTCAAACCCAAAAAAATGATCAGATGAAATAAAATTATTTTTAATACGTTTGAATGAAACAATTAAAAAAATGGTTCCAATAATTACATGAATTCCATGGAATCCAGTTGTTAAAAAAAAGGTGGAACCAAAAATTCCATCTGTAATTGAAAATTGAGCATGAAAATACTCAAATATTTGAAAAATAGTAAATAAGATGCCTAACATTACAGTAATTTTTAAAGATATTAATGAATTATTTAATTTTCCTATTATAATAGAATGATGTCTTCAAGTTACTGAAATTCCAGAAGAAATTAAAATTGTTGAATTTAAAAGTGGAATTTCAAATGGGTTAAAAGGTAAAATATTTTTTGGGGGTCATTGGGACCCAATTTCAATATTAGGAGATAATCTTCTATGAAAAAAAGTTCAAAAAAAAGAAATAAAAAAAAATACTTCAGATAAAATAAATAAAATTATTCCTATTTTTAAACCTTTTAATACTAAATTTGTATGGAATCCTTGAAGTGATGCCTCTCGAGAAATATCCCGTCATCATTGAAAAGAAGATAAAATTAAAATAATTAAAGCTAGTAATGATAAAGTATAATTAAAATTGTTAAAATAATTAACAAATCCTAAAGTTAGACAAAGTGCTGAGATTGATCTCGTTAAAGGTCAAGGTCTTTTTTCTACTATATGAAATGGATGAAATATCATAAGTTAAACTTCATTAATATACAAAGAAACTAATGTGACAAAAACAAACCCTTGAATAATTGCTACAGCAGTTTCTAAAATTATTAATATGATTATAATAGGCAAAGTAATAAATATTATTATTCTTCTAATTATAGATAAAGAGGATAATAAATGAATTAATAAATGACCTCTAATTATATTAGCTATTAATCGAACAGATAAAGTAATAGGACGAATTAAATTTCTAACAGTTTCAATTAAAACTATAAAAGAACTAAGTAAAATAGGTGAACCTAATGGGACCATATGAGATATTAATTTATTTATTTTATTAAAAATTATAAAAATTATTATTCTTATTCAAAAGGGGAAAGCAAAATACATAGTAAATACTAAATGGCTAGACCTAGTAAACACATATGGGATTAAACCAATTAAATTAGAAAAAAGAATAATAATAAAAATAGGAAAAAACAATAAAATATTTTTATGTTTTGATAATCTAAGATTATTTGTTATTTCTTGGAAAAATTTTTTCAAGAGAATTTTCCAAGAAATAACAAAAAGTGAAGAAGAAATTCAATATAATGAGGGAAACATAATTGCTACTAGCGGTATAATGAATCAATTTATTGCTAGTCAATAAGAGGTTGATGGGTCGAAAATTGAAAATAAGTTGTTTATCATTTAAATCTTAAAGTACTTTTTAAAATATTTTTTATTATTATTTTGTTTGTTTTTTCATTTTTAATAAAAAAGGTTTTGATTATAATAATAATAAGAATTATTGAGATTAATAAAGTAATTATTAGCCAGTTTATAGGGAAAATTTGTGGAATTAAAAAACACTTTTAGTAATTAAAGAATGACATTCTTTTGTTATTTTAAAATTTAACTAGTTTTTTCATTGAAAGTAATACACTATATTTTGGTTTAAGAGACCATTGCTTATAAATTTCAGCCATTCAATGATTTAGAGGAAATAAATTTAATAAAATTATTTATATTTACTATTTCTAGTGAAATTGGCATAAATCTGTGATTAGCCCCACAAATTTCTGAACATTGGCCAAAAAATATTCCTGGACGTTTAGAAAATGAAAATGTTTGGTTTAGTCGGCCTGGGATGGCATCTATTTTAATCCCTAATGATGGAACTGTTCATGAATGAATAACATCAGCTGATGAAATTAAAAATTTAATGGTTGTGTTAAATGGAATCACTAGATTGTTGTCTGTGTCGAGAAGACGAAATGAATTTTGAATTATTTCTCTTGATGGGATTATAAATGAATCAAATTCTTTATTAAAATCTGAGTATTCATAAGACCAATATCATTGATGTCCAATAATTTTAACAGTTATTTGGGATGAGAATATTTCATCTGTTAAATACAATAAGTGTAATGATGGTAAGGCAATGAAAATTAAAGTAATTGCTGGGATAATTGTTCAAATAATTTCAATTTCTTGCCCCTCTATTATTGATCGTCTAGTTAATTTATTAATAAAAATATTAATAAGTATGTAAATAGTAATAATAGTAATTATTAAAATAATTATTATAGAATGATCGTGGAAAAATACTATTTGTTCTATAATTGGAGAAGTTCTATCCGGGAATGAAGTTAAAGATCAAGTTATCATTAGTTTATTTTAAAATAATGTTATTTTGATTAAATGTGTGCTCTGAAGGGGGGAAATTTAATATTCATTCAATAGAAGAATTTGTAAATTGTGAGGCAATAACCTTCTTCTTTTCATTAATTGCTAACCAAATAATAAAAATTATTAAATTTACTCCAATAAGACTAATAATTGAACCTACTGAAGAAATTATGTTTCATTTAGAAAAAAAATCAGGGTAATCTGAATACCGTCGTGGTATTCCTCTTAATCCCAGGAAATGTTGAGGGAAAAAGGTTATGTTAACCCCAATGAAAGTAATAAAAAATTGTCTTTTTGTTAAAATTGAATTAAAATTAAGCCCAAATAATAATGGGAATCAGTGGATAATTGCTCCTATAATTGCAAATACTGCTCCTATAGAAAGAACATAATGAAAATGGGCTACTACATAATAAGTATCATGAAGAATAATATCAATAGAAGAATTAGCCAATATAATCCCAGTTAACCCCCCAACAGTGAATAAAAAAACAAAGCCTAAAGCTCATAAAATTGGGGTGTTAAATTTAAGATTTGTTCCGTGAAGAGTGGCTAGTCAACTAAAAATTTTAATTCCTGTTGGGACAGCAATAATTATTGTTGCTGAAGTAAAATAAGCACGAGTATCAATATCTATCCCTACTGTAAATATATGATGAGCTCAAACAATAAACCCTAATAATCCAATAGCCGATATTGCATAAATTATTCCTAAATTCCCAAATGGTTCTTTTTTCCCCGTGTGAAAACAAATAATTTGAGAAATTATTCCAAATCCGGGTAAAATAAGAATATAAACTTCTGGGTGGCCAAAAAATCAAAATAAGTGTTGGTATAAAATTGGGTCCCCACCCCCAGATGGATCAAAAAATGAGGTATTGAAATTTCGATCTGTTAGTAATATTGTAATAGCTCCAGCTAATACGGGTAAAGACAATAAAAGTAAGATTGCTGTAATTAATACAGATCAGACAAATAAAGGTATTCGTTCTAATGTTATTCCTAAAGATCGTATGTTAATAATGGTAGTGATGAAATTGATGGCCCCTAAAATTGAAGAAGCCCCAGCTAAATGAAGGGAGAAAATTGCTATGTCAACAGAAGGACCATAATGTGATAAATTAGAAGATAAAGGAGGATAAACAGTTCACCCTGTTCCTGCCCCTCTTTCAACTAATGATGAGTTAATTAATAAGAATAATGATGGTGGAAGTAATCAAAATCTTATATTATTTATTCGAGGAAATGCCATATCTGGAGCACCTAATATTATGGGTACTAATCAATTCCCAAACCCCCCAATTATTATAGGTATTACTATAAAAAAAATTATAATAAATGCATGAGCAGTTACAATTACATTATAAATTTGGTCATTCCCAATTAAAGTTCCTGGTTGGCCTAGTTCTATGCGGATAAGAATTCTTATTCTTAATCCTAATATCCCAGCTCATGTTCCAAAAATTAAGTATATAGTTCCAATGTCTTTATGATTTGTAGAAAATATTCATCGCGGTAAAGTGGCTGAATTTTAGGCGATAAATTGTAAATTTATTAATGGTTAATAACCTTTTACTAAGATTTATATTTAATAATTTTTACTTTGAAGGCAAATAGTTTTTTTAACTTAAAATCTTAAATTATTATGTTAAATATAATTAAAGTTAAAATAGTTAGCAAATTAATAGAATATTTTTTAGTTTTTTTTATAAAATTTATGGGAATTATATGCTTATTTATAGATATTAAAATTGGAGTTATTAAGCGAATGTAAATAAAGATATTAATAAGAGAGGTTATGATAAGAATAATTATAATGATTTTAGAATTTTTTATTAAAATTAGTAAAGCTAAAAATTTAATAAAAAACCCAATAAAAGGTGGTATTCCTCCTAATGATAGTATAGATATAAGTATTCTTATTTTTTCATTAATTGGTATTTTTTTAAGCAAAAAATTGCTTAATGAATGAGAGTTATTTTTTTTTAAAATATTAATGATTGAATTAATTATAATAAAATAGATAATTATATAAGAAATTCAAAAATTTCTGGAAAAGAAAATTATAATAATTATTCATCTTTGATGAGCAATTGATGAGAAAATAAGAATTTTTTTAAATATTTTTAAATTAAAGGCTATTATAGAGCTAAATACCAAAGATATAAGACTAATAAGAAAAGAAATTTCTATTTTAATTTTAGATAAAATGAAAAGGGGGATAATTTTTTGTGCCGACAAAATCATTAAAAATGAATCAAAGTCTAAAATTTCTCTGATTGAAATTAATCAATAATGGAATGGGATTATAGCTAATTTAATTAGAATTGATAAGTTTATTAAAAATTCAATTAAAAAAGATGAATTTATTGATGAGAATGATGCCCTTATAAAAAATAAAATTGATGAAAAAGATTGGACAATAAAATATATAATTATTGAAAAACAATTTTCCATTTTATTATTTTTTATAATTGTAATAAATATTATTATATTTATTTCTATTATAATTCAAAAAATAAATCAAAAATTTGATGAAATTGTTACTATAATTGTAATCATAATTATTCATTTTATTAAATTTTTAAAAAAAATTAATAAAGGAAATAACCATTTTTGGGGTATGAACCCACTAGCTTTAAATTTAGCTTACTTTATT